CAAAAGTACCCTTTCGAAGTCCTGGAGAGGAAGATGCATCTTGGGTTGACGTATAGTGCGACTTGTCAGATATATTGGGTCATATGGGATTTCCCCGTTCTCTCCCCCGATCGAGATATCCTCTCTTTCACCCCAAAAAAGATTGATTGAATCAGCAAAAATTTGGAGCGTGAAGTGTAATGAAGTGTAATTAGATCTTTTTTGGGGGAGGTATCCAGATTAATATTATCAATTTACAATAATTTATGGTTGGCTTGGTTTTGGTTGGACCAATAAAATGAAGCATCCAGGCTCTGTTTAGAAAAAAAACCAATTGGTAATATATCTACGATTACTACTTCTATCAGATATTTGTATTTGCTGGAAAATATGAAATAAATTGAAGAAAAAAAAAAGAAGTCGTAGCAAAAAGACGTGGTATTGGAGGATTTGTGCTATATGTGCAAATCCAAATCGGGTAAATCTTTACTCGGAGTAGAACAGAAACCTAAAAGAATTGAGGAAGCCCATTCAGAAACAAGAAAATTACATCGCGATTTGGATTCGATCTCGATGAAAACAATACATCAATGAGAAGTTAGTTCAATAAGTGTTTAGTACATTATTTTTTTTTTAATATAATATAGATTAATATAGATAAACGGGTCAAAAATCGTCTTTCTTGAAAAATGTAAGAAAAAGACCTTTCGTTAGAAGTTCGAAAAAGTCTGCTATGAAAAAAGAAAGAGAGTTGAAATCTACACATTGATTCTTTTTCGCGATTTTTGGTGAACCGTATGCATCAAAAGGTGCATGTACGGCTCCTAAGGGATAAAATTTTATCCTAATCAACCGACTTTATCGAGAAAGACTACTTTTTTTAGGCCAAGGGATTGATAGTGAGATATCGAATCAACTTGTTGGCCTTATGGTATATCTCAGTATAGAGGATAATACCAAAGATTTGTATTTGTTTATAAATTCTCCGGGCGGATGGGTAATACCCGGAATAGCTATTTATGATACTATGCAATTTGTGCAACCAGATGTACAGACAGTATGCATGGGATTAGCCGCTTCAATGGGATCTTTTATTCTTGCAGGAGGAGAAATTACCAAACGTCTAGCATTCCCTCACGCTTGGCGCCAATGAGTCTTTTATTTGATAAAAAAAAAGAAGACTATGCCTTCGCCATATGAATATTAAGTAATAATAGCATGGCAATTCGAATTCGATATGCGAAATTTTTTCAAAACCATTCGATTATGTATCGAAAGAGTAGTATGAGAAAAGGGGTATTTCCGATTTTATCTGATCTATCAGGAGCCTATTTCAGCGTCACAAACTTTTTTGTTTTCACACCGGAAAGCTTTTAACAATATTTATGTTATGAAAGAATATGAAAATAAAAAAAAACAAGATCTTTTTTACTTATATAACTTATATATATATTTGAAAAAAAAAAAGAAACTTTGGGATTGCTGAATAACAGACGAAATAATAAAGCAACGGAACCATCATAGTATTTTTTAACTACTCCAAAACAAAAAAAGGAAGGGTGGTTATTGGATCATTTACCGATCTAGGTCTGATAGACCCTCTCTATTTTCTATTTCTTCGATGGAAGGTAAAAACCAATTCCATAGTAGAGCCGTATGCAATACGCAAAAAGATGCCTGTACGGTTGTTCAATTCTATCTTTGTCTTTTATTATTCTTTATCTCTCGCCTTATCGTGCGAGATAGAGGAACCATTTATTATGTTATATCGTCAGGGTAATGATCCATCAACCCGCAAGTTCTTTTTATGAGGCACAAACGGGAGAATTTATCCTGGAAGCGGAAGAACTACTGAAACTGCGCGAAACTATCACAAGGGTTTATGTACAAAGAACGGGCAAACCTTTATGGGTTGTATCCGAAGACATGGAAAGGGATGTTTTTATGTCAGCAGCAGAAGCCCAAGCTCATGGAATTGTTGATCTTGTAGCGGTTGAATAAAAAATTAGCAGGGATTCCGCGCAAATACACAATTTGAGATTTTATCTTCTTACCGGATTTAATATAATATCTCTATTAATTAATGTATTAATATAGAATATAAATATAAGTAATTCATAATCATCGGGTTAGGATTGATCTAAACCAGCTCATTATGTATACGATTCAACATGCCAACTATTAAACAACTTATTAGAAACACAAGACAGCCAATCCGAAATGTCACGAAATCCCCCGCCCTTCGGGGATGCCCTCAGCGACGAGGAACATGTACTAGGGTGTATGTGCGACTCGTTCCGATCATGGACTAAGACAAAAGAGAGGAAACAAATTATTCCAGTATCAGTCATCGGTTAGGGTAGACTGTAAGAACCCCATTCACTATCTTAAAAAAGAATCTATTAATAATATATATCCTTCTATTGTTTATCAAATTTATGGTTTCCGTTGGCGCAAATCCAATCACCTCAATTTGCAATTTCAGATGAGAAAGACTTCCCCATTGGTAGCAAATGCTTATCCATTAAGCAGGGGAAATCCTATTTCCAAATTAAAAAAGCGGAAAGATTATGCCCTTATTCTTGCAAGAACGGACTAACAGGGTCAGCTACCCAGCTAATCTTCATACTTAAATACCGTTACTGTATAGTTAGATTTCGTTGTGAAAGACCTATTACTAGCTATTTCATGGGTAGAGCCAAAGAGTGTGAACTGTACAAGTTAACAATAGCATTGATTAAATGAGAGAAGGGGCTCCGGTGTATAGAGAGGACCTCGCCGTTTAAGAAGTAACCATAGAAACGATGGAATCCACTATTTCTTTATCCATTTCTATTTAATTGAATATGTTTTTTTGATACCTAGTATCAACACAATTTCTTATTTCGAGGTTAAATGCTTAGAAATAAAAAGAAAAAATCGTGGTTGGGAAGGTTATAGTAGCAAAAGCCATTGGAATTTTTTATTTTATACATTGGAAGAATCCGTTTTTATTATTAATAGACTAGTAAAGGGAAAAGAATAACTGAAAGAAAAGAAATCAAATAGTTATTCATCAAAGAATTAATTATTCATCAAAGTCTCATTTATTCAATGACCAGAATTAAACGAGGATATATAGCTCGGAAACGTAGGACAAAAATTTGTTTATTTACATCAAGCTTTCGTGGGGCTCATTCAAGACTTACTCGAACTATTACTCAACAGAAAATAAAAGCTTTGGTTTCGGCTCATCGGGATAGAGATAGGAAAAAAAGAGATTTTCGTCGTTTGTGGATCAGTCGAATAAATGCAGTAATTCGTGAAAATAGAGAAAAGATATACTATAGTTATAGTAGATTAATGTATAATCTGTACAAGAGGCAGTTGCTTCTTAATCGTAAAATACTTGCACAAATAGCTATATTAAATAGGAATTGTCTTTATATGATTTCCAATGAGATCATAAAATAAAAAAAAAATTCCCCGGAGACTGAACTCCGGGAAGGTAGAGTAGAGATTTGTATGATAAAATAGAATCATATGATAAAGTCGTCAAAATGAACAACCACGTTCAATAAAAAAAGATTTATTCTTCTTCACCGATTCTCTTTTTTCTTACATACAACACGATAATCCAAATTGGATTGTCGTAGTTTTCGAACAAAACATCAATCCACATTTGATTTGAGTTTAGATTGGAATTTGAATTCAATTGAAAAGTAACCCTATTTTTTTTTTGTTTTAAGACCTGTAGTTCTAGCGGCCGACTCGCTTTTTTCAAATTGTTTTTCATTATTAAGAAAAGGTAACGAAGATAAAATACGAGCTTGTTTTATAGCAATCGTGATTAATCGTTGTTGTTTTAAGGTCAATCTATTCACCCGTCTAGATAATATTTTTCCTTGTTCACTAATAAATCGACTAATTAAACTCATGTTTTTATAATCAATTCGATCCCCCGATTGGATCGGGGGCAAACGCCTACGAAAAGATCGCTTGGATTTAAGAAAGGGTCGCTTAGATTTATCCATGGTTTGCTTATTCCTTATCCCGAAAATCCTATTTCTTACAAAATAGGATTTGTTTTGTTTCTTTTTTTTTATTCTTAGATTTTTAAATATATGTTATATATACAATTTCTAATAGAATTTAGAAATTTAGAACAATATGAAAAAATATATCATTTTTCATGTTCCTTGGAGGGGTAACATACAAGCGATCTATTTTCTCTATTTCTTTATCTCCCCGTGAATCGTATGTTTGCAACAACAGGGACAGAATTTTCTCAATTCCAATCGACTAGGCGTATTGTGTCGATTCTTTTGAGTAATATATCTGGAAATCCCCGTTGATTTCTTATTAACACTGTTTCGAACACAACTGGTACATTCCAAAATAACCCTTATTCGGATATCTTTACCCTTGGCCATGAACCTCCTTTGGGTTTTTGATTCACTTAACTCTTCTATTTTACGATTCGAAGCGAAAAGGAACGAAAAAAAAATAATAAATAATAGAAGTTGCTAACTCGAAATCAAATTATGAAGGATCTCGTTCCAATCAATATAGTATAGTAATAATTAAGTAATACAATGATTTCTAACTATATTTAGAATCACAGTACAGTATTTCAGTTTTCATTTAAGTATCCTGTATGATATTGTTGCCCCGCCCTAGCCATTCCATTTCCATTTCTGGTCTCACCCTATTCTATTATTTAATAGAAATGGAATTTATTATTAATTGAATCTCTTTTTAATTAAATTCAATTGAAGCCTGGACCGAATTACGAGTTGCACTGAGGCCGAATCCGACTTTCTTCTTTCTCTTTTCTAACTTATTCTAATTCTAAAAAAAAAAAAAGAAGAAGAAGGGGGGATTAATCACAGATATTTGATTGTATCTCTAATCTTCTTCACCCCTTCCCGTGTCAATAACTAGAATGAAAAAAAGGGGAATATCAATGCATCCGGGAATAAACGATTGATCTCTATCAATAGACCTGCTAAAGCCCCGAACCATAGAGTACTTACCACTGGTGCCACGGAGAGATATGTTTTTAGATCTCGCATTTAAAACCCTCCTTCTTTATTCTTAATTCTTATTCTTTATTGTAATTTGTAATACATAATTCCATATTGTATTTGTACGCAGAATTCCTAATTCAAATTGAAATGTACAACGATTCATTAGATATTCTTTTTTTTTTTAACAAAAAAAGAGGTCCATTTCTGCTCTGCCCGAGCATTCCCTAAAAATATTCATTTTTTTTGTTCGGCGGATTTCATATGTATATAAGTCTTTTATTATTATTATATTATTTTATTATTATTATATTATTCTAATTAATATTATATGTTATACGATATGAAACTAAAAAGAAAAAAAATGGCAGGATACAGGATAATTTATATATATCAACGGAGAAAATCAAGATGTGGAAAACAAGACAAAGATTCTTTACAATGACACTGTAAACCAATTGAAAGGGATGTAGCGCAGCTTGGTAGCGCGTTTGTTTTGGGTACAAAATGTCACGGGTTCAAATCCTGTCATCCCTATCCCTAACTATTACTTATCTTATGAGCAGTAACAAGGGATCAATTGAGACCGATTAAAATTGGACATACATACTCAATAGAAATAGATATATATTCTATCAATATATATATGATGAGAGTTCTATATATATATATCTATTTCTATATATATAGATTATGATAGTATATGCATGCAAGATGAATTGGGGTCACATAAAATTCTTTATGAAAATAAAGCGCTCTTAGTTCAGTTCGGTAGAACGCGGGTCTCCAAAACCCGATGTCGTAGGTTCAAATCCTACAGAGCGTGATTCCATTCTTTTAGATTGAGAATGACACTGAAATAATGGAACAGCAGTATAAAGTCTTAATTTTACCTCCTGTGGATTAGGATTAAAACAAAGAAATAGGAGGTCAATAAACAAAAAAGATGTTAATTAATCAAAGGTCCAACTGATCACCACGTCGGTATTGTAAATATGCAGTTACGAATAATCCAGCCAAAGTAATAGGAATTAGACCTAAGACGATTCCAAATAGAAAAACTTCAATCATTTTAATTTGTTTGAAAGGAGAAAGGGGGAGGTAATATATATCCTTAAATAGTAATCTGTATTGCCCATGAATCTCAATGACCAAGAATTGGAAATTGACACGGTAAGGAACTATAGAATATATTGAATATCCCAGAAACATTTATTTTTATGAATTGTTCATTCAATTAATTTCATAATTTCAAATCAAATAAGTCGTATCTTGCTCAGACCGATAAATAGAGATGAGGTTATAGTTAAAGCTGCTAGTAGAAAACCGAAATAACTAGTTATAGTGGGCATGAAGAGGCTAAATGAAATATGTTCTTTTTATACATATGTTTAAAAAGCACTTCCCTAAGTTTCCATTTTTGAAAGAAATATAATATAGGAAGATAAGCAAAAATACCACTTGAAAAATACAATTGAAAGTTTTTGATTCATCAATCAATCATTATAGACGAACAAAAATATAGTGACATAGGTAAGAAATCCATTCATCATCTGTGACATCTACCCATCCTGTGATTCCAAATCAACAGATTCATTGAGCAACTCTTGAGTTGAGTAAACTAATATAATAAAAAGATTTTTATTATATTAAAATAGAATAAGAACTTTGTTGTGTAACTTCATTCAATTCAAAAAAGAAAACTTTCTTTTTCTTTGAATTAATATAGAATCAAATCGGAAAAATATCTATTTTGTATTTTGATCCTTTTTTTTATTTATGAATTTGGATTGTATCTAATCCATTTTTCTATTTTAGAACATTTTTCTATTTTAGAACAAAAGAAGAGTGACCCTATAATTCCCTTTACTTTACTTTTTTACTTTCATTTTAACTCATTAGATTTTGTAGTGGGTTCCATTCTCATAATATCTCCAACGAGAAGAAAAAAGGTATCAGATCCCTCGAAACTGGGGTTCTACATTTTTTTTTCTTTCCATATTTGAATAGAAAATAAAGCTCTATCCTTGTAATTAAGCCAAGAAGGAGCCTTTTGTGTCTAATACAAGAACAACAATGAACAATGCGCGCGCCGCGAATATTGATCAAAATCTTATTAAAAATGGAATTAGTTGTTATTTTTCTGCCATTAAATACTATCTATTACTGCTATTATTGTTACTAGACAACTAACCAATTCTTTAAAATGAAAAAAGAGGGGGTTCCAACAAAAAACATCTTCTACAACCACAAAAAGTATATTTCTAGATTTCGCATCTAATTGAATTGTAGAAATATGATAATCTCCTCCATGAATTATTAGAAACCAATCCGTCGGATTCACATTTTATTTGATCCTCAGTTTCTAGTCCGAAGCTAATAATGTAGAAAACCCTCATCTTATACTATAAAAAATGGAGTAATTTTCTATTGAGTACATCGCGAAAAGCAACAAGAAAAGAAGAAATAAATTATCTAGTACTTGATCTCGCTACTGATTGTGAAATTGCGTTGC